GGAATGCTTACCTAAACCGTACGATCCTTTATTAAACGGACCATATCGCAGAAAAATAAAAACCACAGAATTAAATTCAGGTCCAATCGAGGATGATTTAATAACTTCTACAGATGCCTGGATAAATAAAATTTACAGTCTACTTCCTAATGATTCCGAAGAATTTGAATATCAAAATTATCAAGAGACAAATGTTGGTCATTTCTTAACCTCAAACGATGAAGTCCCAAATGATCAAAATTATTTTCCTGAGATAGAAGAAATCAGAAAAGAAGTTCCTCGACGGGTATACAAATACCAATTCGTCGACGAATTAGCAAGAGCCAAAGAAGGGAGAGACGGACAAGAATCAAAGAAGGATCATGGAATTCGTATAAGAAAATCCCAATCGATTGTCGCTTATACTAAGCAGGGACAACTAACTCCCAGTGTTTATAGAGAACTAGAACCTCCTACTAGCTCCCGTCGTGATTCTTCTAGTTTTATTTCTTATGATAGTGATGATGATGGTGATGGTGATGGCCCGGAACAGCATAATGTGAGACGTTACCCACGGAGACCAGATTTTCGTCGGTATCTAATCAAAGGATCCATGCGTGCTCTAAGACGTAAAATTCTTCCTTCTTGGGGATGGGGAAGAGTACATGCGAAGTCGCCATTTTTTTTGGATGTGATAACAGGCAGACATTTAGCCATTCTAATAGAAATCTACGAAACAATACTGGTCCCTTTTAAAATTTTAGATCGCGTTTTTAGGTTTAGTGATTTGTTGTATCGCGCGGATAGTGATTGGTTGTATAGTGATTGGGCGGATGTTGATCGGGCGGATAGTGGTTGGGTGGATAGAGAAAGAGAACCGGAATTTGTAATTTCCGATTTTGAGGAGGAAGAAGAGAATAAAAACAACGAAAAAGCAGAGACAGAGAAAGAAAGTCTAAATCAAATAAGGGAAAAATTAGAGGTAGAACGACGTGAACAACTATCAGACAGTTGGGATACCTATGGTCAAACAACAAGGAGTTTGCTGTTACTAACCCAATCGCTTCTTAGAAAATACATTCTATTGCCTTCATTGATAATAGCTAAAAATGTCGCCCGTATGTTATTATTCCAATTACCCGAGTGGCGCCAGGATTTTGCAGATTGGCGTGAAGAAAGGCATATTAGATGCACTTATGAGGGTAGTCCTTTATCAGAAACAGAGTTTCCAAATGATTGGTTAAATAATGGTTTTCAGATAAAAATTTTGTATCCTTTCCGTCTGAGACCTTGGCGAAAATCTAAAGTACCATCCCGTCTTAGAGATACAACGAAAAAAAAAAGGACAAGAGCGAAAAAAAAAAGGACAAGAGATCTATCTTGTTTTTTAACAGTCTGGGGAAAACAAGCGGAAGTCCCCTTCGGTCCTACTCTAGAAGTACCTTCTTTTTTTAAACCTATTCGGAAAGAGCTAAAAAAAAAAATTATAAAAGTGGCAAAAAGATTGGCTCGAGTTCTAAGAATTTCTAAAAAAACGAAAAAAAAGGTTTCAAAGATTGAAAGACGGGTTGACAAAAAAATGATAGTTATGGAACGAAGAATGAAAGAAAAAGGGAAAGTCAAAGATTCTACAATCAGTAATAAGATTACCGACGAATTACCCCAAGCCAAGAAACGGTTAAACCGTTTATTTTTAAAAAAAAAAAGAAAAATTCTTGCTCGTAGCACGGCCATAATCAGGAATCAAATAGAACAAATCGCAGAAGACAAGAAAAAAATCATTCTAACTCCAGATATAAATATTAGCCCTAACGAGACAAATTGTGCTGATAAAAATTCAGAATTGCAAAAAAATATTTGGCAAATATTCAAAAGAAAGAGTACCCGATTAAGACGTAAATTATACTACTTTCTCAAATATTTCATTGAAAGAATATACAACGATATCCTTCATCGTACCATTAAGACTCTTAGGACCAATGCACTACTTTTCCTTGAATCAACAAAAAAAACGATCAAAAAATTCACAAGTCAAAAAGGGATTGACCAAACAATGGAAGAGTCTAATATTAATAATGAGAATTCAAAGATTGATTGTGATTTATCCTCTTCCTCTTTGTCACAAGCATATGTACTTTATGCATTATCACAAGTTAATAACAAATATCACTTGAAATCTGTACTTCAATATAACGGGACCCATCTTTTTCTTAAAGATAGAATCAAGGATTATTGTGGGACACGAGGACTATTTGATTTCAAAAAAAAGCATAGAAAAGTTTATAAGTCTGGAATGAATAAATGGAAAAATTGGTTAAAGAATCATCATCAATACAATTTATCTCAAACTCAATGGTCTCGATTAGTACCACAAAAATGGAGAAATAGAGTCAGTTGTACAACTCAAAAAAAAGACTCAATAATATTGGATTCATATTCATATAAAAATAAAAAAGAAAAATTAATTCCTTACAGGGCAAGACAAAAAACAAAATTAAAAAAAAACTACAAATATGATCTTCTAGCACATAAATATATGAATTATGAGGGTGGAGGGGACTTCTATATTTATGCATCACCATTACAAGTAAACAGAGGCCGAAAATTTCCATATATTTTCAATACACAAAAAACACATAAACCCGAAGTATTTTATGTACTAGTAGATATAGATCTTAGTGATTATCTAGAAGGATCTAGTCCATATGGAAAAAAAAATATGGATAGAAAATATTTTGATTTTAGAATGCCCGAGTTTTGTTTTGACGAACTTCTCGATACTTATACTAAAAAAAATTTCTTGATCTATACTGATTTCTGGATTAAGATGCATATTGGTATCGATATTAATCAATATTATCAAATTAATCAATGTTATGAACTAATTTATACTAGAAAGCTTTATCCTCTCGCAACTCAAAATAAAAAAAGAAAAAAACAACTTTATGATTGGATAGGAATGCGTCCAGAAAGGCTTCCCCTACCAAATCTGGAATCTTGGTTCTTCCCAGAATTTGTACAACCTTATCATGCATATAGGATTAAACCATGGTTTAATCCAACCGAATATCTTGTTCTTAGCTTTCGTGGAAATAAAAAAAAAAAAATAAGTTATAGTTATAGAGAATTTAAACATAAAAAGAGAAAACTATTAGAGAGTCAGAAGGAAAAAAAAGTAGAGAGTCAGAAGGAAAAAAAAGTAGAGAGTCAGAAGGAAAAAAAAGTAGAGAGTCAGAAGGAAAAAAAAGTAGAGAGTCAGAAGGAAAAAAAAGCATTACAAGATTCCTTACTGAATCGTTTTTTTATTTTTCAATTAAGATGGGAACGTGATTTGAATGAGAAAATTTTCGAGGATTTCAAGATATATTCTCTACTACTTAGACTGCACAATCCATTGAGAATTGCTATATCCTCAATTAAAAGGGGACAGCTTGATTTAAAACTTTTGTGTTTTAAAGAAGGTAAAGGTACTCCAAATGCTACAAAATTGATTAAAGGGGGAATCCTTTTTCTTGAACCGACTCGTCTCTTTAAACAAGGGGATGCAGATTTTCTTATATATCAAATCATAGGTATTTCATTGATCAATAAGAATGAACAAATTGATAGAAGATTATATGTTCCTGTCATGGGTATTCCATTGATCAATAAGAATAAACAAACTGATAGAAGATATATATATGTTCCTGAAAAGATTCTATCTACTAGACGTCGTCGAGAGTTGAGAATTCTAACTTGTTTCAATTCCAGGAAGGGGAATGTTGTAGACGTAGATAGGAATCTGGTATTTTTCAATGGAAACACCATAAGGAACTGTGGACAGTTTTTGAAAAAGGACAAGCATTTTAATACAAATAAAAACAAATTAATTAAATTCAAATTGTTTCTTTGGCCCAATTATCGATTAGAAGATTTAGCTTGTATGAATCGGTATTGGTTTGATACCAATAATGGTAGTCATTTTAGTATGTTAAGAATACAGACGCATCTACTAAACCATTCAGAATTGTATGCTGAATTACTTGATAGTGAATTAAAAGATAATATATTTAATATATAATTAATTTAATTTAAACAGTATACTTAATATTTTATTTATATTATTTTATTTATATTTATTTATAAATAAAATAATATAAATAAATAATAAGTAAAAAATAAACATGTATAAATTAAATTAAATAAATATGAATATAAATAAATATAAATAAAATAATATGTAAATAATATAAAATATGATAATAATATATTAACTAAATTAAGTTATATAATATTTAAATATTAATAAATTATATTACTAATATATATATATACTAATATAAATATACTAACATAATTTAATTATAATTATATAATAATATACTAATATAACAATATACAATAAACTATAACAATATTTAATGATATATATGTATAATTATGTATAATATGATAACTTATATATATATATATATATATATTATAATTATGTGTAGTGTGTAGTGCGTGAGTGAGACATTCGATATACGAAGGCCGAAAGATATACACATATGTTGTGTTACATTATGATACATAATACTGAATTTAATGGCCTATCAACTGAATCTAGAAATGAATTGACGAAATCTTTTTAGGTACAATACAAAGAAATCATTCCCTTTGGTGAGTGCAGGAATATATTATACCTTTCTATCCAAATCAAAAAAATTTAAATTTGATTTGGATAGTATCGTATATATAAGAGTAAGAGAAAACCATTTTTGTGTTTACCAGAAAATGACCAACATTATTATTTCTGATCAGTAAAATAAAAAAAAATGGAAAATTCTTTGATTTTATGGTCAAAAACTTATTTATCTCAATCATTTCACAAGAAAAAGAAGAAAAAGAAGAAAACAAGGGATCTGTCGAATTTCAAGTATTCAGTTTCACCAATAAGATACGGAGACTTACTTCACATTTGGAATCGCATAAAAAAGATTTTTTATCTCAGAGGGGTTTACAAATAATTCTGGGAAAACGTCAACGGCTGCTGGCGTATTTGTCAAAGAAAAATAGAGTACGTTATAAGAAATTAATTAGTCAGTTGGATATTCGAGAGCCAGAAACTCGTTAATTCAAAGATTCGTTTGAATTATTTTTTTTTTTTAGATTTTTATATTTTGTTTAATTTTGACCGAACCTCGTTTTGAAAAATTCATAGAATAATGAATTGGGGAAAAAAGATATGACTGTACCGGCTACAAGAAAAGATCTTATGATAGTCAATATGGGTCCTCACCACCCATCAATGCACGGTGTTCTTCGACTGATCGTTACTCTCGATGGTGAAGATGTTATTGACTGTGAACCCATACTAGGTTATTTACACAGAGGAATGGAAAAAATTGCGGAAAACCGAACAATTGTACAATATTTGCCTTATGTAACGCGTTGGGATTATCTAGCTACTATGTTCACAGAAGCAATAACAGTAAATGCACCAGAACAATTGGGAAATATTCAAGTACCTCAAAGAGCCAGCTATATCAGAGTAATTATGCTAGAGCTGAGTCGTATAGCTTCTCATTTGTTATGGCTTGGACCTTTTATGGCAGATATTGGCGCACAGACTCCCTTTTTTTATATTTTCAGAGAGAGGGAATTGATTTATGATCTATTTGAAGCTGCCACAGGTATGCGAATGATGCATAATTATTTCCGTATCGGAGGAGTAGCTGCTGATTTACCTCATGGCTGGATAGATAAATGTTTGTATTTTTGCGATTATTTTTTAACAGGAATTGACGAATATCAAAAACTTATTACGCTAAATCCCATTTTTTTAGAACGAGTTGAAGGAGTGGGCATTATTGGGGGAGAGGAAGCAATAAATTGGGGCTTATCGGGACCAATGTTACGAGCTTCCGGAATCCAATGGGATCTTCGTAAAGTTGATCAATATGAGTGTTACAATGAATTCGATTGGGAAGTCCAATGGCAAAAAGAAGGAGACTCATTAGCTCGTTATTTAGTACGAATCGGCGAAATGGCAGAATCCATAAAAATTATTCAACAGGCTCTAGAAGGAATTCCGGGGGGACCCTATGAAAATTTAGAAGTCCGACGAGCAAAAGATTCCGAATGGAATGATTTTGAATATGGATTCATTAGTAAAAAACCTTCACCCAATTTTGAATTGTCAAAACAAGAACTTTACGTCAGAGTAGAAGCCCCAAAAGGGGAATTAGGCATTTTTCTGATAGGAGATCAGAGTGTTTTCCCCTGGAGATGGAAAATTCGTCCGCCAGGTTTCATCAATTTGCAAATTTTGCCTCAGCTAGTTAAAAGAATGAAATTGGCTGATATCATGACGATACTAGGTAGTATAGATATTATTATGGGAGAAGTTGATCGTTGAAATGATAATTGATATAACAGAAGTACAAACTATCAATTCTTTTTCTGGATCGGAATTCTTAAAAGAGGTTTATGAACTTATATGGCTCTTTGTCCCTATTTTTATCCTGATATTTGGAATCATAATAGGTGTATTAGTAATTGTGTGGTTAGAAAGAGAAATATCCGCAGGGATACAGCAACGTATTGGACCAGAATATGCCGGTCCGTTAGGAATTCTTCAAGCTTTAGCGGATGGTACCAAGCTACTTTTTAAAGAGGATCTCCTACCGTCTAGAGGGGATAGTCGTTTGTTCAGTGCCGGGCCAACAATAGCGGTCATATCTATTTTACTAAGTTATTTAGTAATTCCTTTTGGGTATCACCTTGTTCTAGCCGATCTCAGTATAGGTGTTTTTTTATGGATCGCCATTTCAAGTATTGCTCCTATTGGACTTCTTATGTCAGGATATGGGTCGAATAATAAATATTCTTTTTCAGGTGGTCTACGAGCTGCTGCTCAATCCATTAGTTATGAAATACCATTAACTCCATGTGTGTTATCAATATCTCTACGTGTGATTCGTTAGAACATGAACTTTTCTTTATTTTTAGGAAAGGGATTAAATGTATTGAATAGATATAGTTTTTTTATTCATCATTCAGATTTAGGTCAATGGGTTAAACTAGATAGTCATATGAGTGAAACAAAACAGCTTATAAATTCGCAGTAAGAAAATTCATTCTCATTCCCTATGTACAAGAGTAAAGTGGAAGTAAACATAAGCAGTGTAAACTGTTTACCCCAAGGTTGAAATTGCTTGATTAGTCTTCATGTCTTGAAGCGGGTACAAAGGATCAACTGTATGGAGTTTCAACTATAGTCTTGTACGTATTACCATACGGGAGATCAATCAAAAATGGGTGGACAAGTAGGAACACCAAGATACGCAAAAGATTAGTAATAGAGATAATGTAAAGTCTCAAAAGAGGCATTTACGCATAAAATGAATCAAAATAAGGGCTTTAAGTTGGTAGAAATGATAAAGCAGTACTTCCTTATAGGATTCCGATCTAGAGTATGCTCCTATTCACTGATTAAAGAAATGACTATCAAGAACGAATTAATCCTCTTTTTTCAGAATACCCCCTCTCTTCTGAGAAACAAGAACAGGAACAAAAGAAACAGAATTCAATATATGGAATGGGAAAATAACTGAATAATAAAAAATATCTTTAGTTATTCTTTCTTTACTGTATCCAGCAATTCTTACATACAAAAATTCATGAATTAGTGGCTAATTCTTTCTTTTTCGTAATCCAGTAAAAAAAGATGGGCCGAACTATCTTGTCTATTTACAAAAATGAGTATTTTATTGAAGTAATAAATTATTACTGAACAAAGAAAATTTCTTTTTTTAAGAGAATGAGATCAATTCGGAAGCGCTTTTTTCTAGCAAACAGAATTACCTCGGTCTAATTTTGGACTCTCTAATCTATCTTTATTCTATTTTTTCCCCAATAGATAATTAATGTTAATACTAAACTAGTCCTTATATTTATTTGTGGCCGTAGAGGAGCCGTATGAAACTGAGGTTTCATGTACGGTTCTGGAATAGCGACGGAAACAGTGATGTTATCGCCGACTATAATTATCTAACAGTTCAAGTACAGTTGATATAGTTGAGGCACAGTCAAAATATGGTTTTTGGGGGTGGAATCTGTGGCGTCAGCCTATAGGATTTATAGTTTTTTTAATTTCGTCTCTAGCAGAATGTGAGAGATTACCTTTTGATTTACCAGAAGCAGAGGAGGAATTAGTAGCAGGTTATCAAACCGAATATTCAGGTATCAAATACGGTTTGTTTTACGTCGCTTCTTATCTAAATTTATTAGTTTCTTCATTATTTGTAACAGTTCTTTACTTAGGTGGGTGGAATTTCTCTCTTCCGTACATATTTCTTCCTGAACTTTTCGGAATAAATAAAATAGGGGGTATCTTTGGGATGACAATTGGTATCTTTATTACATTAGCTAAAGCCTATTTGTTCCTGTTTATTCCTATCGCAACAAGATGGACTTTGCCTAGGATGAGAATGGACCAACTATTAAATCTTGGATGGAAATTTCTTTTACCTATCTCTCTAGGTAATCTATTATTGACAACTTCTTCTCAACTTGTTTCACTATAAATATAAATAACAGAATACAATAACGCTATTCTAGATTCATAATCTCTCTCAAACAAGAGAAAGAAATATCAATTTCTTTATATAATGGATATATACGATATGTTTCCTATGGTGACTGGATTCATGAATTATGGTCAACAAGCAGTACGAGCTGCAAGGTATATTGGTCAAGGTTTTATGATTACCTTATCCCATGCAAATCGTTTACCTGTAACTATTCAATATCCTTATGAAAAATCAATCACATCAGAGCGTTTCCGGGGTCGAATCCATTTCGAATTCGATAAATGTATTGCTTGTGAAGTATGTGTTCGTGTATGTCCTATAGATCTACCCGTTGTAGATTGGAGATTGGAAACAGATATTAAAAAGAAACAATTACTTAATTATAGTATTGATTTCGGGGTCTGTATATTTTGTGGTAACTGTGTCGAGTATTGTCCAACAAACTGTTTATCAATGACTGAAGAGTATGAACTTTCTGCTTATGATCGTCACGAATTGAATTATAATCAAATTGCATTGGGTCGGTTACCAATATCAATAATAGGAGATTACACAATTCAAACAATTATGAATTCAACTCAAATCAACAAAACAGACAAGGATAAACCTCTTCATTCAAAGACGATTACCAATTAGTATTAGTAAGATCCTTTTTTTGATATATTTGATTATATTTGATATATATTTGTTGATTTGATATATATATATTATTTGTATATATTATATATTTTATATATATTATGTTTTATATATTATATTTGATTGAGATATTGAAATTTTAAGATATTGAGATATAATAACATAATGAGATATAATAACATAATTAATAAATAATATAAATAAAAAAAAACATAACAAAAAACATAACATAACATAATATAATACATAATATAATAAGTAATATAATATATAGGTAACATAATATTATATATATTTTATATATATATTATTGTATATTATAATATATATATTATAATATATATATTATATATATATTATACTGTTATACTATACTGTATGTTATATATATGTATTATTTATAATATGTTTATATTATAATATGTTTATATTATAATATGTATTAAATATTAATAATAAATAATATAAAAATAATTAATAATAAATAATATAAAAAATTATATTAATAATAAATATAGTTAGTTAATAATATAATAAATAATAGTATTATATTAAAAAAAAAATATAATAAAAAAATATAATAAGATAAATATATCTACATTAATCCAATACAATACATAAACTCACACTACATTAAATTAAGATCCAACTCAATTAGATATGTAGCATATACAAGAAAAAAAAATAGGGTAACTTTTTCTACTGGATTATTCAAAAAGGTCATAAAAAATTTTAACTTATCTATATTTTATACATTATATATAATGGATTTAACTGGACCAATACATGATATTCTTGTAGTATTTCTGGGATTAGCTCTTATATTAGGGGGCTTAGGAGTAGTTTTACTTACCAATCCGATTTATTCTGCCTTTTCTTTGGGATTGGTTCTTGTTTGTATATCCTTATTCTATATTCTATTGAACTCCTATTTTGTAGCTGCTGCACAGCTCCTTATTTATGTGGGAGCTATAAATGTCTTAATCATATTTGCTGTGATGTTCATGAAGGGTTCAGAATATTCCAATGATTTCTATCTTTGGACCGTGGGAGATGGGGTCACTTCGCTAGTTTGTACAAGTATTCTTTTTTCACTAATTACTATTATCCCAGATACATCATGGTACGGGATTATTTGGACTACAAAATCAAACCACATTATAGAGCAGGACCTTATAAGTAATGTTCAACAAATTGGGATTCATTTATCAACAGATTTTTTTCTTCCATTTGAACTAATTTCTATAATTCTTTTAGTTGCCTTGATAGGTGCAATTACTATGGCTCGTCAATAATAAAATAATATAATAATTAGTATTATATAATAAATACTTAAATACTAAATACTTAGCTTAGTATTAATAAAATACTTAAGATTAACACTCCAAAAAAAAAGAGGCCTTTTTGTCATGTGTTATTGTTACCCTTCAAATCAAATATATTTTGATATTTATAGTTCATATATGAATGATATTAATCTAAGAGACCTGTATATAAAAAGTATTCCAAGGCATTTCATTCTACCTTTTCTTCTATCTCTTCTATCGTGAATGCTTTCTTTTGTCCTAGATTTTGTCCTGGAATTATGACTCTCTGAAATTTTTATTTTAGAAAAAACTTAAAGCAGTTGAATTGTTTGTTGAAATCAATTGAGATTGATAAGGAGTTAGTCAATGATGTTTGAGCATGTACTTTTTTTGAGTGCATATTTGTTTTCTATCGGTATTTATGGATTGATCACAAGTCGAAGCATGGTTAGAGCACTTATGTGTCTTGAGCTTATACTAAATTCGGTTAATATTAATCTTGTCACATTTTCTGACTTGTTTGATAATCGACAATTAAAGGGAGACATTTTCTCGATCTTTGTTATAGCTATTGCAGCGGCTGAAGCAGCTATTGGTCTAGCTATTGTTTCGTCGATCTATCGTAACAGAAAATCAACGCGTATCAATCAATCAAATTTGTTGAATAAATAGTCCTATCCTAATGATATGACTAAATTGTAATCAATAATTATATACATATAATTTAATACTCATAAATAGAATATAAAATAAATTAAAATACATATTATATTATATTACATATTATATACTAATTACATTACATATTATATATTAATTACATATGCCAAGATAATAAATAAAATACAAACAAACCATATATATATAATATATATAATTAATATATAATATAATTAATATATAAAAAAAAATAAATAATTAAAAAAAAAAAATTTATTTTTAAATATTTTTTATAACGACCAAAGTAATATTTGTAATTAACTATATATTTACAATATTACAATATAACTATATATTTACAATATAACTAACTAAAGTAAGATTTACAACTATTTTTATATCCTATATATTTAATTTATATATTTTTTATATTTTTTATTGTATTATATTTTTTATTGTAGTAATTCTTTATATTGCAATAATCAATATTAAAAATTTTATAAAAATATAAATGTTATAAAATATTAAATATATATAGTATTAATATATATATATAGTATTAATATTTAATATAAAATAGTATATACATATATTGTAAATATTGTATAGATAAGTAATATATAATTAATTATAATATAGATAATTGTAATAATATTAAATATAAATAAGTATAATAGTATTAAATAATAATAACAAATAATATGCTCTCCTTATAAGTATAATATACTCTAAATTTATTTTAATACCTAATATTTTTATTTATATATTTAATATTCTAATATTTTATTTTTATTTGTTTATACATAAATTTATTTCATGATTAATTTAAATTATATATTACATGTATATAATACTATATGTATATAATACATAGTAAATAAATAAATATAATATTACATTATATAAATATAATATAACATTATAAAATAATAAGAAAATTATTTTCTTTATAATTCCAATATATAAAATGCTACTAACATAATTAATATTATTTTATCAGTTAAGTTATATTCACCGATTTTTAGAGTCTTACTTTATTAGTATTAGCATATAATATGGACAATTCGTATCACTATGTTTGATGAAATAGAAATCAAAGTCTCTTGGCCCTTTTCTCATGAACAGATCCAAAAGCATGCATATAGATTCTAAAAAAAATTCTGGTAAACCACTGATTCATCTGGTATCTACAATATATGGATTTATTTATTGTTGATTTTATCAGAACCAGGTCGAAAATTTTTATGTTCAAAACTGAAGCTTATAGATCCAATGTCACATTCAGTAAAGATTTATGATACATGTATAGGGTGTACTCAATGTGTACGGGCCTGCCCTACCGATGTTTTGGAAATGATACCTTGGCCGGGATGTAAAGCTAAGCAAATTGCCTCCGCTCCAAGAACCGAGGACTGTGTAGGTTGTAAGAGATGTGAATCCGCCTGTCCAACGGATTTTTTGAGTGTCCGTGTCTATTTATGGCATGAGACAACTCGCAGTATGGCCCTAGCTTACTGATACGTTATGAAAAAAATCCACTTGAATCATTTGATTCCTATTTACTGACAAAAACCCACGCTCAGAATTAAATAAAAAATATTTTATTAATATTGAGTACGGGTTTTTCTGGTCAAAGCGTATCTTGTTTTTACCACGAGTTATTTTCCTTGGTTAACAATAATTATTGTTTTTCCTATATTTGCGGGCTCTTCTATTTTTTTTCTCCCGCATAAGGGAAATAAGGTAGTTCGCTGGTATACTATAGGTATTTGTATATTGGAACTTCTTATAACGACCTGTGCATTCTGTTATCATTTTCAATTGGACGATCCGTTAATCCAATTAGAAGAGGATTTTAAATGGATAAATATTTTTGATTTTCACTGGAGACTTGGAATCGATGGACTTTCGATAGGACCCATTTTATTGACAGGATTTATCACTACCTTAGCTACTTTAGCGGCTTGGCCAGTTACTCGAGATTCGCGATTGTTTCATTTCCTGATGTTAGTAATGTACAGTGGTCAAATAGGATCATTTTCTTCTCGAGACCTTTTACTTTTTTTTATCATGTGGGAGTTAGAATTAATTCCTGTTTATTTACTTTTATCCATGTGGGGGGGGGGGAAACGTCTGTACTCGGCTACAAAGTTTATTTTATACACTGCCGGGGGTTCCATTTTTCTTTTAATAGGAGTTCTAGGTATGGGTTTATATGGTTCCAATGAACCAACATTAAATTTTGAAACATTAGCTAATCAGTCGTATCCCGCAGCATTGGAAATAATATTATATTTTGGCTTTCTTATTGCTTATGCTGTCAAATCACCGATTATACCCCTACATACATGGTTACAAGATACCCATGGGGAAGCACATTACAGTACATGTATGCTTCTAGCCGGAATCTTATTAAAAATGGGAGCATATGGATTGATTCGGATCAATATGGAATTTTTATCCCACGCTCATTCCATATTTTCACCATGGTTGGTAATAGCGGGAACAATACAAATAATTTATGCTGCTTCAACCTCTCTCGGTCAACGCAATTTAAAAAAGAGAATAGCCTATTCTTCTGTATCTCACATGGGTTTCACAATTATAGGAATTGCTTCGATAACCAACACAGGACTTAATGGAGCTATTTTACAATTACTTTCTCATGGATTTATTGGTACTGCCCTTTTTTTCTTGGGGGGAACAAATTGTGATAGAATACGTCTTGTTTATCTTGATGAAATGGGGGGGATATCTATTCCAATGCCAAAAATCTTTACTATGTTCATTAGTTTCTCAATGGCTTCTCTTGCATTGCCAGGGATGAGTGGTTTTGTTGCGGAATCGGTAGTATTTTTTGGAATAATTACCAGTTCAAAATATCTTTTAATACCAAAAATACTAATTACTTTTGTAATGGCAATTGGAATGATATTAACTCCTATTTATTCATTATCTATGTTACGCCAGATGTTCTATGGATATAAGTTATTCAATCTTCCAAACTCTTTTTTTGTAGATTCTGGACCGCGAGAATTATTTGTTTCGATCTGTATCTTTATACCCGTAATAGTGATTGGTCTTTATCCTGATTTGGTGATTTCATTATCAGTTGAAAAGGTACAAGCCATTCTATCTAATTATTACGATAGATAGTCTTCATGAATAAAACAAAAAGTCATTATTGGAAGTGAATTAGAATTGTAATGGATACATTATATCTCAAGTTTTTTTTTTAGAACCGTTTAACTTTTTGAGTTAAACGGTTCTAAAAAAAACTTACACAAACTTTCTTTCTTTCTTTATCTGTGGGACGGTTTTTATTTATTCTTCAATAAGTTTATTCAATTAGATGCTAAATTAAATTGGTATCTAAGTTAATATGAATGAACCATAACTATGCAGTCCTATTCCTAATAGGTTAACCCCAAAATAGCATATCCAAATTATCAGAAATCCTATAGAAGCCACAATTGCTGAATTTGCACCTTGCCAACTTTTGGTTGTTCTAGTATGTAAATAAATCGCATATACGGTCCAAGTAATAAATGCCCAAGTTTCTTTAGGGTCCCAATTCCAATAGGATCCCCACGTCTCATTAGCCCATACTGCTCCAGAGAGAATACCTATAGTTAAAAAAAGAAATCCTAGACTAATTACACGAGAACTCCAATAATCCAATCTTTGTATCAATTGATATTTGTAATAATTTTTAAAAGAAGAAAAAGAAGTATTTTGTAAAACATTTCCGTTTTCATTCAAGTATTTGATCTCACTAAAGAAAAATGAACTAATAAATAAATTCTTGTTTTTACCAAAACTTTCGATATTTTTTCGAAATGTAATGACTAGAAGAGCAATTGAAAATAAGGATCCAACTAAGAGAGCTGCATAACTCAATAACATCATACTTACGTGCATCATTAACCAATGGGACCGTAGAGCAGGTACTAATATTGCAGATTGTTGCATTTCAGTTGAAAGACCCGAAGTGGCAAAGCCTTGAGTAAAAATAGCACTTGGTGTGGTTATTGTGCTTAAATCATTTTGATTTTTATGATTCCATATTTTAGGAATCATATGAATTATAGCGAAACTCCACGAAAGGAACATTAATGATTCGTATAAATTACTTAATGGGAAATGCCCCGAATAAATCCAATGAATAACTAATAATCCTGTTATCGACAAAAAAGTAGCTATCATCCCCTTTTCCGACGAATCACATAATGCTACGATTTCGTGAACTAAAAAGGTCATCAAATGAATCGTAATTACAATCGAAATGATCGAAAAAGAGATATGATTTAAGATATGTTCTAAAGTTACAAATAGCATAGAAGGAAGGAGTCCAATTACACACAGAATTAAAATCAGGAATTAAATTAAATAAATTATAGGATCGTTAATTTTTTTTTAGAGGATGCCGCCACTCGGATTCGAACCGAGATGTTTTAAACACTGCTTCCTAAGAGCAGCGTGTCTACCGTTTTCACCATGGCGGCTTGCTTGAAATAATAATAGCTCATTCATATTGAATCGTTGAGATTAAAGTCAAGGATTTAACGTAATATTGTTTAAATTAAAATATTTAAAATGTTTACATATTACATATTACGTAATTCGGTATCATGAAATTGTATTACTAATAGTATTCTTTGTTTCGTATAATATTTATGGGAAGATTTATCAAACAAATCAATTGACTAAACATATAACAAAAAAGAGTTGCAATCTATATTGTAATTTACTTTTCACAAAAAGTTAGTTGCGGTAAATCAAAATTATCATTTCACGAAATTATAGTATAATGAAAAAAAAAAATGAAACTTCGTATCTATTTTTTCTTTTAATTTAAATTAAAAGAAAAAATAGAAAAATTGGATAATAATAGTTAAAAACAGTATGACAGAGAAAATCCTCTTCTACATACCACAACAGTTAGTTCTAGCTCATATTGAATTGAAGAATTTAAAACAAAACACAAATTAATTTAATGCGACTCATTTGTCTTATAAAATAAATAAAAGTTTGAATTTTTAATTATTTGAACTATGTCAATTCAGATTAGTCCAAGGCCTTATTATTTTATTACTTGTTTGTCGCAAAAAAAACTTTTTGAATGTCCTGTGGATACTGATTTAGCTAAAGAAAGAGCCTTTAGCGCAGCCAAATATCCTTTTTTCTTCCAAATACTTTTACGAATACGTTTTTTTGACATAGAAGTACGTTTTTTTGGAACTGCCATTTTAAAAAAAAGAGTTAGTCATTTTTATCATTGGATGTGAAAGACATGTATTGTTCAAAAAAGATCAACCCTTTTTCATTGTTTATTATCTATACTTAACTTATTACATAGATAACAATTTTTCATAACATAAAAAATAGTTTCTTACCTAACAAACAAAAAAATATATTGTATTTATTTATTTTATGCAAATCCCATATAGCCTTTCTTTGTACTAGAAAAGCTTTGATAATAATCTTTTCCTATTCTAGTTTATTTTATGCTTTTTCTTTTTCGTATCTCTATTACATACAAATACAATCTTCAAATCAAAAAAAAACTAGTATTGATTGTTTTGTTATCCTTATTTTATAGCCCCATTTGAATCTGTGTTTACGGTATCTATTACCACTAACAAAAAGAAATTGATTGCCATTCAGAAAGAACAAAAAAGTTTCCAACTCATATTTGATTTTAGTCTGATATTTTTATAACACATTTAATAAATAAAAAAACATTAATACTTTTTCCTATACATATACAATTTCAAATTATTTACAATTTCAAATTATTTAAATTTGATTTTCTATTAATTTAATTGATCAATTTCAGAGTGCCTATTCATAATTTTAATTTAAATAAAACTACTATAATTAGTTTCTTAAACAAGACATTACTGGATAAAGGTAATTTTAGTAATATCTAGTAATATCTTATTTTAGTTCTATGCTAAATAAGAAATATTGTAGGATTCTATTTACGATAAGCATAAGTTTGACTATTGAATTTGAATTCAATCAATCAGTTCCATGGTGAATTAGATAATTACTTTAAATATTTTAATTATAATAGATAATAAAGTTTCTTATTATTGAATTCTGTTATTAGCAGATACTGGATCCATATCTGAACCAAGTACTTTATTTTTTGTTGGTGTAACTTTTTTTTACTATATTATATGGTTATAAATCATCAAAACGGTAGAATAATTAAAAATAAAAATTTTATATTTTCTTTTGGATCTTAATTTTAATTTAATAAAAATTTATCTTTAGTAAATAACCAGGTAATAATTTTGACCTAGTTATTTGGTCATATCGTTTGATCAAACGAATTGGATCTTTTTGAATTATTTAATAATATATGGGAAAAATCAGATAAATTAAGGATTAAAATCCTTGAATTTTTCATAATTTTATTGCTGATTTCTTTTATTCTTGTTCTTTCCGAAATAGAAATAGATAAGAGTTGGTGAATCGGAAACAATTATAATTAAATTAATAAGAAAAAATTTTAAATTTTGCTTTCTTATGGAACATACATATCAATATGCATGGATAATACCTTTCCTTACACTCCCTGTTACTATGTCAATAGTATTTGGACTTCTACTTGTTCCAACAGCAACAAAAAAGATTCGTCGTATGTGGGCTTTTCCTAGTATTTTATTGCTAAGCATAGCTATGATTTTTTCGGCCAATCTGTCTATTCAACAAATAAATGGAAGTTTCATTTATCAATATCTATGGTCTTGGACCATCAATAATGATTTTTCCTTAGAGTTTGGATATTTTATTGATCCGCTTACTTCTATAATGTTAATATTAATCACTACTGTTGGAATTATGGTTCTTATTTATAGTGACAATTATATGTCTCATGATCAAGGATATTTGAGATTTTTTGCTTATATGAGTTTTTCCAATGCTTCAATGTTGGGATTAGTTACTAGTTCCAATTTGGTACAAATTTATATTTTTTGGGAATTGGTAGGAATGTGTTCGTATTTATTAATAGGTTTTTGGTTCACACGACCAATTGCAGCAATTGCTTGCCAAAAAGCTTTTGTAACCAACCGTGTAGGGGATTTTGGTTTGTTATTAGGAATCTTAGGTTTTTATTGGATAACAGGAAGTTTTGAATTCCGGGATTTGTTCGAAACATTTAATAAGTTGATTCATAATAATGAGGTTAATTCCTTATTTGCTACTTTGTGTGCTTCCCTATTATTCCTCGGTGCAGTTGCTAAATCTGCACAATTCCCCCTTCACATATGGTTACCTGATGCCATGGAGGGACCTACTCCCATTTCGGCTCTTATACATGCTGCTACTATGGTAGCGGCGGGAATTTTTCTTGTGGCTCGTCTTCTTCCTCTTTTCATAGGCATACCTTACATAATGAATCTCATTTCTTTGATAGGTATAACAACACTATTATTAGGAGCGACCTTGGCTCTTGCTCAAAGAGATATTAAAAGAAGTTTAGCCTATTCTACAATGTCTCAATTGGGTTATATTATGTTAGCCCTAGGGCTAGGTTCTTACCGAGCTGCTCTATTTCATTTGATCACCCATGCCTATTCTAAAGCATTATTGTTTTTGGGATCCGGATCCATTATTCATTCAATGGAACCCCTTGTTGGATATTCACCCGATAAAAGTCAGAATATGGTTCTTATGGGCGGTTTAACAAGATATGTTCCAATTACAAGAACTACGTTTTTATTAGGTACACTTTCTCTTTGTGGTATTCCTCCTCTTGCTTGTTTTTGGTCCAAAGATGAAATTCTTAATGAAAGTTGGTTGTATTCACCAATTTTCGCAGTAATAGCTTGTTTTACAACAGGACTAACTGCATTTTATATGTTTCGGGTGTATTTACTTACCTTTGAAGGGTATTTACATGTTCATTTTCAAAATTATAGTGGAGATCAAAGTAGCTTATTTTATTCAATATCTTTATGGGGAAAAGAAGTACCTAAGGCAATCAACATGAATTTACTTTTCTCGACGACAATGAATAATAATGAAAGCGTGTATTTTTTTCCTAAAAATACATATCAATTTGATGGGAATGTAATAAATCGGATGCGATACTTTACTACCCGTTCTTTGAAAAAATATACTTCTACGTATCCCCACGAATCGGACAATACTATGTTATTTCCTTTGCTTATATTAGTAGTATTTACTTTGTTTATTGGATCCATAGGAATTGCTTTTGGTCAAGAGGAAATGGATTTTGATCTATTATCAAAATGGTTGGCTCCATCGAAAAATCTTTTACATACAAATTCGGATTATTCCGTAGACTGGTATGAATTTTTGACAAATGCATTTTTTTCAGTAAGTATAGCTTTTTTCGGAATATTTGTAGCATCAATTTTTTATGGATCTGCTTATTCATCTTTCAAAAATTTGGACTTAATCAATTCATTTGTTAAAATAAGTCCTAAAAGAGTTTTTTTGGACCAAATAGTAAATATTGTATACAACTGGTCATATAATAGTGGTTATATAGATTTCTTCTACGCAAGGGTCGTAACCCGGAGTATAAGAGGATTGGCTAAACTAACTCATTTTTTTGATAGATGCATAATTGATGGAATTACAAACAGTGTTGGGGTTGTCAGTTTCTTTGCGAGTGAAGGAATTAAATATTTAGTAGGGGGTGGACGAATCTCGTTTTATCTCTTTTTGTATTTATCTTTTGTGTTAATTTTTTTATTAATTTTTTCATTTTGATTTAATTAATTTTATATTTTAATTCTTTTCTTTTGAATTTGAATATTTGATCTTAAAAAAAAATAGGCATGAAAAAACTAAGATAAGATAAGAAAAATAAATTTTTTTTTTTTAATTATTTATTTTTTTTTATATATTAATTATATTATATATTAATTATATATATTATATATATATGGTTTGTTTGTATTTTATTTATTATCTTGGCATATGTAATTAATATATAATATGTAATGTAATTAGTATATAATATGTAATATAATATAATATGTATTTTAATTTATTTTATATTCTATTTATGAGTATTAAATTATATGTATATAATTATTGATTACAATTTAGTCATATCATTAGGATAGGACTATTTATTCAACAAATTTGATTGATTGATACGCGTTGATTTTCTGTTACGATAGATCGACGAAACAATAGCTAGACCAATAGCTGCTTCAGCCGCTGCAATAGCTATAACAAAGATCGAGAAAATGTCTCCCTTTAATTGTCGATTATCAAACAAGTCAGAAAATGTGACAAGATTAATATTAACCGAATTTAGTATAAGCTCAAGACACATAAGTGCTCTAACCATGCTTCGACTTGTGATCAATCCATAAATACCGATAGAAAACAAATATGCACTCAAAAAAAGTACATGCTCAAACATCATTGACTAACTCCTTATCAATCTCAATTGATTTCAACAAACAATTCAACTGCTTTAAGTTTTTTCTAAAATAAAAATTTCAGAGAGTCATAATTCCAGGACAAAATCTAGGACAAAAGAAAGCATTCACGATAGAAGAGATAGAAGAAAAGGTAGAATGAAATGCCTTGGAATACTTTTTATATACAGGTCTCTTAGATTAATATCATTCATATATGAACTATAAATATCAAAATATATTTGATTTGAAGGGTAACAATAACACATGACAAAAAGGCCTCTTTTTTTTTGGAGTGTTAATCTTAAGTATTTTATTAATACTAAGCTAAGTATTTAGTATTTAAGTATTTATTATATAATACTAATTATTATATTATTTTATTATTGACGAGCCATAGTAATTGCACCTATCAAGGCAACTAAAAGAATTATAGAAATTAGTTCAAATGGAAGAAAAAAATCTGTTGATAAATGAATCCCAATTTGTTGAACATTACTTATAAGGTCCTGCTCTATAATGTGGTTTGATTTTGTAGTCCAAATAATCCCGTACCATGATGTATCTGGGATAATAGTAATTAGTGAAAAAAGAATACTTGTACAAACTAGCGAAGTGACCCCATCTCCCACGGTCCAAAGATAGAAATCATTGGAATATTCTGAACCCTTCATGAACATCACAGCAAATATGATTAAGACATTTATAGCTCCCACATAAATAAGGAGCTGTGCAGCAGCTACAAAATAGGAGTTCAATAGAATATAGAATAAGGATATACAAACAAGAACCAATCCCAAAGAAAAGGCAGAATAAATCGGATTGGTAAGTAAAACTACTCCTAAGCCCCCTAATATAAGAGCTAATCCCAGAAATACTACAAGAATATCATGTATTGGTCCAGTTAAATCCATTATATATAATGTATAAAATATAGATAAGTTAAAATTTTTTATGACCTTTTTGAATAATCCAGTAGAAAAAGTTACCCTATTTTTTTTTCTTGTATATGCTACATATCTAATTGAGTTGGATCTTAATTTAATGTAGTGTGAGTTTATGTATTGTATTGGATTAATGTAGATATATTTATCTTATTATATTTTTTTATTATATTTTTTTTTTAATATAATACTATTATTTATTATATTATTAACTAACTATATTTATTATTAATATAATTTTTTATATTATTTATTATTAATTATTTTTATATTATTTATTATTAATATTTAATACATATTATAATATAAACATATTATAATATAAACATATTATAAATAATACATATATATAACATACAGTATAGTATAACAGTATAATATATATATAATATATATATTATAATATATATATTATAATATACAATAATATATATATAAAATATATATAATATTATGTTACCTATATATTATATTACTTATTATATTATGTATTATATTATGTTATGTTATGTTTTTTGTTATGTTTTTTTTTATTTATATTATTTATTAATTATGTTATTATATCTCATTATGTTATTATATCTCAATATCTTAAAATTTCAATATCTCAATCAAATATAATATATAAAACATAATATATATAAAATATATAATATATACAAATAATATATATATATCAAATCAACAAATATATATCAAATATAATCAAATATATCAAAAAAAGGATCTTACTAATACTAATTGGTAATCGTCTTTGAATGAAGAGGTTTATCCTTGTCTGTTTTGTTGATTTGAGTTGAATTCATAATTGTTTGAATTGTGTAATCTCCTATTATTGATATTGGTAACCGACCCAATGCAATTTGATTATAATTCAATTCGTGACGATCATAAGCAGAAAGTTCATACTCTTCAGTCATTGATAAACAGTTTGTTGGACAATACTCGACACAGTTACCACAAAATATACAGACCCCGAAATCAATACTATAATTAAGTAATTGTTTCTTTTTAATATCTGTTTCCAATCTCCAATCTACAACGGGTAGATCTATAGGACATACACGAACACATACTTCACAAGCAATACATTTATCGAATTCGAAATGGATTCGACCCCGGAAACGCTCTGATGTGATTGATTTTTCATAAGGATATTGAATAGTTACAGGTAAACGATTTGCATGGGATAAGGTAATCATAAAACCTTGACCAATATACCTTGCAGCTCGTACTGCTTGTTGACCATAATTCATGAATCCAGTCACCATAGGAAACATATCGTATATATCCATTATATAAAGAAATTGATATTTCTTTCTCTTGTTTGAGAGAGATTATGAATCTAGAATAGCGTTATTGTATTCTGTTATTTATATTTATAGTGAAACAAGTTGAGAAGAAGTTGTCAATAATAGATTACCTAGAGAGATAGGTAAAAGAAATTTCCATCCAAGATTTAATAGTTGGTCCATTCTCATCCTAGGCAAAGTCCATCTTGTTGCGATAGGAATAAACAGGAACAAATAGGCTTTAGCTAATGTAATAAAGATACCAATTGTCATCCCAAAGATACCCCCTATTTTATTTATTCCGAAAAGTTCAGGAAGAAATATGTACGGAAGAGAGAAATTCCACCCACCTAAGTAAAGAACTGTTACAAATAATGAAGAAACTAATAAATTTAGATAAGAAGCGACGTAAAACAAACCGTATTTGATACCTGAATATTCGGTTTGATAACCTGCTACTAATTCCTCCTCTGCTTCTGGTAAATCAAAAGGTAATCTCTCACATTCTGCTAGAGACGAAATTAAAAAAACTATAAATCCTATAGGCTGACGCCACAGATTCCACCCCCAAAAACCATATTTTGACTGTGCCTCAACTATATCAACTGTACTTGAACTGTTAGATAATTATAGTCGGCGATAACATCACTGTTTCCGTCGCTATTCCAGAACCGTACATGAAACCTCAGTTTCATACGGCTCCTCTACGGCCACAAATAAATATAAGGACTAGTTTAGTATTAACATTAATTATCTATTGGGGAAAAAATAGAATAAAGATAGATTAGAGAGTCCAAAATTAGACCGAGGTAATTCTGTTTGCTAGAAAAAAGCGCTTCCGAATTGATCTCATTCTCTTAAAAAAAGAAATTTTCTTTGTTCAGTAATAATTTATTACTTCAATAAAATACTCATTTTTGTAAATAGACAAGATAGTTCGGCCCATCTTTTTTTACTGGATTACGAAAAAGAAAGAATTAGCCACTAATTCATGAATTTTTGTATGTAAGAATTGCTGGATACAGTAAAGAAAGAATAACTAAAGATATTTTTTATTATTCAGTTATTTTCCCATTCCATATATTGAATTCTGTTTCTTTTGTTCCTGTTCTTGTTTCTCAGAAGAGAGGGGGTATTCTGAAAAAAGAGGATTAATTCGTTCTTGATAGTCATTTCTTTAATCAGTGAATAGGAGCATACTCTAGATCGGAATCCTATAAGGAAGTACTGCTTTATCATTTCTACCAACTTAAAGCCCTTATTTTGATTCATTTTATGCGTAAATGCCTCTTTTGAGACTTTACATTATCTCTATTACTAATCTTTTGCGTATCTTGGTGTTCCTACTTGTCCACCCATTTTTGATTGATCTCCCGTATGGTAATACGTACAAGACTATAGTTGAAACTCCATACAGTTGATCCTTTGTACCCGCTTCAAGACATGAAGACTAATCAAGCAATTTCAACCTTGGGGTAAACAGTTTACACTGCTTATGTTTACTTCCACTTTACTCTTGTACATAGGGAATGAGAATGAATTTTCTTACTGCGAATTTATAAGCTGTTTTGTTTCACTCATATGACTATCTAGTTTAACCCATTGACCTAAATCTGAATGATGAATAAAAAAACTATATCTATTCAATACATTTAATCCCTTTCCTAAAAATAAAGAAAAGTTCATGTTCTAACGAATCACACGTAGAGATATTGATAACACACATGGAGTTAATGGTATTTCATAACTAATGGATTGAGCAGCAGCTCGTAGACCACCTGAAAAAGAATATTTATTATTCGACCCATATCCTGACATAAGAAGTCCAATAGGAGCAATACTTGAAATGGCGATCCATAAAAAAACACCTATACTGAGATCGGCTAGAACAAGGTGATACCCAAAAGGAATTACTAAATAACTTAGTAAAATAGATATGACCGCTATTGTTGGCCCGGCACTGAACAAACGACTATCCCCTCTAGACGGTAGGAGATCCTCTTTAAAAAGTAGCTTGGTACCATCCGCTAAAGCTTGAAGAATTCCTAACGGACCGGCATATTCTGGTCCAATACGTTGCTGTATCCCTGCGGATATTTCTCTTTCTAACCACACAATTACTAATACACCTATTATGATTCCAAATATCAGGATAAAAATAGGGACAAAGAGCCATATAAGTTCATAAACCTCTTTTAAGAATTCCGATCCAGAAAAAGAATTGATAGTTTGTACTTCTGTTATATCAATTATCATTTCAACGATCAACTTCTCCCATAATAATATCTATACTACCTAGTATCGTCATGATATCAGCCAATTTCATTCTTTTAACTAGCTGAGGCAAAATTTGCAAATTGATGAAACCTGGCGGACGAATTTTCCATCTCCAGGGGAAAACACTCTGATCTCCTATCAGAAAAATGCCTAATTCCCCTTTTGGGGCTTCTACTCTGACGTAAAGTTCTTGTTTTGACAATTCAAAATTGGGTGAAGGTTTTTTACTAATGAATCCATATTCAAAATCATTCCATTCGGAATCTTTTGCTCGTCGGACTTCTAAATTTTCATAGGGTCCCCCCGGAATTCCTTCTAGAGCCTGTTGAATAATTTTTATGGATTCTGCCATTTCGCCGATTCGTACTAAATAACGAGCTAATGAGTCTCCTTCTTTTTGCCATTGGACTTCCCAATCGAATTCATTGTAACACTCATATTGATCAACTTTACGAAGATCCCATTGGATTCCGGAAGCTCGTAACATTGGTCCCGATAAGCCCCAATTTATTGCTTCCTCTCCCCCAATAATGCCCACTCCTTCAACTCGTTCTAAAAAAATGGGATTTAGCGTAATAAGTTTTTGATATTCGTCAATTCCTGTTAAAAAATAATCGCAAAAATACAAACATTTATCTATCCAGCCATGAGGTAAATCAGCAGCTACTCCTCCGATACGGAAATAATTATGCATCATTCGCATACCTGTGGCAGCTTCAAATAGATCATAAATCAATTCCCTCTCTCTGAAAATATAAAAAAAGGGAGTCTGTGCGCCAATATCTGCCATAAAAGGTCCAAGCCATAACAAATGAGAAGCTATACGACTCAGCTCTAGCATAATTACTCTGATATAGCTGGCTCTTTGAGGTACTTGAATATTTCCCAATTGTTCTGGTGCATTTACTGTTATTGCTTCTGTGAACATAGTAGCTAGATAATCCCAACGCGTTACATAAGGCAAATATTGTACAATTGTTCGGTTTTCCGCAATTTTTTCCATTCCTCTGTGTAAATAACCTAGTATGGGTTCACAGTCAATAACATCTTCACCATCGAGAGTAACGATCAGTCGAAGAACACCGTGCATTGATGGGTGGTGAGGACCCATATTGACTATCATAAGATCTTTTCTTGTAGCCGGTACAGTCATATCTTTTTTCCCCAATTCATTATTCTATGAATTTTTCAAAACGAGGTTCGGTCAAAATTAAACAAAATATAAAAATCTAAAAAAAAAAAATAATTCAAACGAATCTTTGAATTAACGAGTTTCTGGCTCTCGAATATCCAACTGACTAATTAATTTCTTATAACGTACTCTATTTTTCTTTGACAAATACGCCAGCAGCCGTTGACGTTTTCCCAGAATTATTTGTAAACCCCTCTGAGATAAAAAATCTTTTTTATGCGATTCCAAATGTGAAGTAAGTCTCCGTATCTTATTGGTGAAACTGAATACTTGAAATTCGACAGATCCCTTGTTTTCTTCTTTTTCTTCTTTTTCTTGTGAAATGATTGAGATAAATAAGTTTTTGACCATAAAATCAAAGAATTTTCCATTTTTTTTTATTTTACTGATCAGAAATAATAATGTTGGTCATTTTCTGGTAAACACAAAAATGGTTTTCTCTTACTCTTATATATACGATACTATCCAAATCAAATTTAAATTTTTTTGATTTGGATAGAAAGGTATAATATATTCCTGCACTCACCAAAGGGAATGATTTCTTTGTATTGTACCTAAAAAGATTTCGTCAATTCATTTCTAGATTCAGTTGATAGGCCATTAAATTCAGTATTATGTATCATAATGTAACACAACATATGTGTATATCTTTCGGCCTTCGTATATCGAATGTCTCACTCACGCACTACACACTACACATAATTATAATATATATATATATATATATATAAGTTATCATATTATACATAATTATACATATATATCATTAAATATTGTTATAGTTTATTGTATATTGTTATATTAGTATATTATTATATAATTATAATTAAATTATGTTAGTATATTTATATTAGTATATATATATATTAGTAATATAATTTATTAATATTTAAATATTATATAACTTAATTTAGTTAATATATTATTATCATATTTTATATTATTTACATATTATTTTATTTATATTTATTTATATTCATATTTATTTAATTTAATTTATACATGTTTATTTTTTACTTATTATTTATTTATATTATTTTATTTATAAATAAATATAAATAAAATAATATAAATAAAATATTAAGTATACTGTTTAAATTAAATTAATTATATATTAAATATATTATCTTTTAATTCACTATCAAGTAATTCAGCATACAATTCTGAATGGTTTAGTAGATGCGTCTGTATTCTTAACATACTAAAATGACTACCATTATTGGTATCAAACCAATACCGATTCATACAAGCTAAATCTTCTAATCGATAATTGGGCCAAAGAAACAATTTGAATTTAATTAATTTGTTTTTATTTGTATTAAAATGCTTGTCCTTTTTCAAAAACTGTCCACAGTTCCTTATGGTGTTTCCATTGAAAAATACCAGATTCCTATCTACGTCTACAACATTCCCCTTCCTGGAATTGAAACAAGTTAGAATTCTCAACTCTCGACGACGTCTAGTAGATAGAATCTTTTCAGGAACATATATATATCTTCTATCAGTTTGTTTATTCTTATTGATCAATGGAATACCCATGACAGGAACATATAATCTTCTATCAATTTGTTCATTCTTATTGATCAATGAAATACCTATGATTTGATATATAAGAAAATCTGCATCCCCTTGTTTAAAGAGACGAGTCGGTTCAAGAAAAAGGATTCCCCCTTTAATCAATTTTGTAGCATTTGGAGTACCTTTACCTTCTTTAAAACACAAAAGTTTTAAATCAAGCTGTCCCCTTTTAATTGAGGATATAGCAATTCTCAATGGATTGTGCAGTCTAAGTAGTAGAGAATATATCTTGAAATCCTCGAAAATTTTCTCATTCAAATCACGTTCCCATCTTAATTGAAAAATAAAAAAACGATTCAGTAAGGAATCTTGTAATGCTTTTTTTTCCTTCTGACTCTCTACTTTTTTTTCCTTCTGACTCTCTACTTTTTTTTCCTTCTGACTCTCTACTTTTTTTTCCTTCTGACTCTCTACTTTTTTTTCCTTCTGACTCTCTAATAGTTTTCTCTTTTTATGTTTAAATTCTCTATAACTATAACTTATTTTTTTTTTTTTATTTCCACGAAAGCTAAGAACAAGATATTCGGTTGGATTAAACCATGGTTTAATCCTATATGCATGATAAGGTTGTACAAATTCTGGGAAGAACCAAGATTCCAGATTTGGTAGGGGAAGCCTTTCTGGACGCATTCCTATCCAATCATAAAGTTGTTTTTTTCTTTTTTTATTTTGAGTTGCGAGAGGATAAAGCTTTCTAGTATAAATTAGTTCATAACATTGATTAATTTGATAATATTGATTAATATCGATACCAATATGCATCTTAATCCAGAAATCAGTATAGATCAAGAAATTTTTTTTAGTATAAGTATCGAGAAGTTCGTCAAAACAAAACTCGGGCATTCTAAAATCAAAATATTTTCTATCCATATTTTTTTTTCCATATGGACTAGATCCTTCTAGATAATCACTAAGATCTATATCTACTAGTACATAAAATACTTCGGGTTTATGTGTTTTTTGTGTATTGAAAATATATGGAAATTTTCGGCCTCTGTTTACTTGTAATGGTGATGCATAAATATAGAAGTCCCCTCCACCCTCATAATTCATATATTTATGTGCTAGAAGATCATATTTGTAGTTTTTTTTTAATTTTGTTTTTTGTCTTGCCCTGTAAGGAATTAATTTTTCTTTTTTATTTTTATATGAATATGAATCCAATATTATTGAGTCTTTTTTTTGAGTTGTACAACTGACTCTATTTCTCCATTTTTGTGGTACTAATCGAGACCATTGAGTTTGAGATAAATTGTATTGATGATGATTCTTTAACCAATTTTTCCATTTATTCATTCCAGACTTATAAACTTTTCTATGCTTTTTTTTGAAATCAAATAGTCCTCGTGTCCCACAATAATCCTTGATTCTATCTTTAAGAAAAAGATGGGTCCCGTTATATTGAAGTACAGATTTCAAGTGATATTTGTTATTAACTTGTGATAATGCATAAAGTACATATGCTTGTGACAAAGAGGAAGAGGATAAATCACAATCAATCTTTGAATTCTCATTATTAATATTAGACTCTTCCATTGTTTGGTCAATCCCTTTTTGACTTGTGAATTTTTTGATCGTTTTTTTTGTTGATTCAAGGAAAAGTAGTGCATTGGTCCTAAGAGTCTTAATGGTACGATGAAGGATATCGTTGTATATTCTTTCAATGAAATATTTGAGAAAGTAGTATAATTTACGTCTTAATCGGGTACTCTTTCTTTTGAATATTTGCCAAATATTTTTTTGCAATTCTGAATTTTTATCAGCACAATTTGTCTCGTTAGGGCTAATATTTATATCTGGAGTTAGAATGATTTTTTTCTTGTCTTCTGCGATTTGTTCTATTTGATTCCTGATTATGGCCGTGCTACGAGCAAGAATTTTTCTTTTTTTTTTTAAAAATAAACGGTTTAACCGTTTCTTGGCTTGGGGTAATTCGTCGGTAATCTTATTACTGATTGTAGAATCTTTGACTTTCCCTTTTTCTTTCATTCTTCGTTCCATAACTATCATTTTTTTGTCAACCCGTCTTTCAATCTTTGAAACCTTTTTTTTCGTTTTTTTAGAAATTCTTAGAACTCGAGCCAATCTTTTTGCCACTTTTATAATTTTTTTTTTTAGCTCTTTCCGAATAGGTTTAAAAAAAGAAGGTACTTCTAGAGTAGGACCGAAGGGGACTTCCGCTTGTTTTCCCCAGACTGTTAAAAAACAAGATAGATCTCTTGTCCTTTTTTTTTTCGCTCTTGTCCTTTTTTTTTTCGTTGTATCTCTAAGACGGGATGGTACTTTAGATTTTCGCCAAGGTCTCAGACGGAAAGGATACAAAATTTTTATCTGAAAACCATTATTTAACCAATCATTTGGAAACTCTGTTTCTGATAAAGGACTACCCTCATAAGTGCATCTAATATGCCTTTCTTCACGCCAATCTGCAAAATCCTGGCGCCACTCGGGTAATTGGAATAATAACATACGGGCGACATTTTTAGCTATTATCAATGAAGGCAATAGAATGTATTTTCTAAGAAGCGATTGGGTTAGTAACAGCAAACTCCTTGTTGTTTGACCATAGGTATCCCAACTGTCTGATAGTTGTTCACGTCGTTCTACCTCTAATTTTTCCCTTATTTGATTTAGACTTTCTTTCTCTGTCTCTGCTTTTTCGTTGTTTTTATTCTCTTCTTCCTCCTCAAAATCGGAAATTACAAATTCCGGTTCTCTTTCTCTATCCACCCAACCACTATCCGCCCGATCAACATCCGCCCAATCACTATACAACCAATCACTATCCGCGCGATACAACAAATCACTAAACCTAAAAACGCGATCTAAAATTTTAAAAGGGACCAGTATTGTTTCGTAGATTTCTATTAGAATGGCTAAATGTCTGCCTGTTATCACATCCAAAAAAAATGGCGACTTCGCATGTACTCTTCCCCATCCCCAAGAAGGAAGAATTTTACGTCTTAGAGCACGCATGGATCCTTTGATTAGATACCGACGAAAATCTGGTCTCCGTGGGTAACGTCTCACATTATGCTGTTCCGGGCCATCACCATCACCATCATCATCACTATCATAAGAAATAAAACTAGAAGAATCACGACGGGAGCTAGTAGGAGGTTCTAGTTCTCTATAAACACTGGGAGTTAGTTGTCCCTGCTTAGTATAAGCGACAATCGATTGGGATTTTCTTATACGAATTCCATGATCCTTCTTTGATTCTTGTCCGTCTCTCCCTTCTTTGGCTCTTGCTAATTCGTCGACGAATTGGTATTTGTATACCCGTCGAGGAACTTCTTTTCTGATTTCTTCTATCTCAGGAAAATAATTTTGATCATTTGGGACTTCATCGTTTGAGGTTAAGAAATGACCAACATTTGTCTCTTGATAATTTTGATATTCAAATTCTTCGGAATCATTAGGAAGTAGACTGTAAATTTTATTTATCCAGGCATCTGTAGAAGTTATTAAATCATCCTCGATTGGACCTGAATTTAATTCTGTGGTTTTTATTTTTCTGCGATATGGTCCGTTTAATAAAGGATCGTACGGTTTAGGTAAGCATTCCATTCCATCCTTATCATCGCATAATCTGATTCTTTTCTCGAGCACATCTGAAACATGGTATCTTTTTTTTTTTTCTAGAGTTTTTATTCGATTTATTAATTCATTACTCAAGGTGTGCTTTTTTTGTTCATTAGTATAAACCCAAGAATTATCCTCGTGGGATAGTTCTTCGGTTGTGTACAAAGATATCTTTTGTTCTATCATTTCTGAAAAAGTTGATAAACTTGGCGGATATGTAAAAGATATTTTTTGTTTTCCATCACTTGGACATGTATAAAAAAAATATTGTGACATTTCATCTCGTACAGGATTTTCAAATTGAGCATTTCGTTTATATCGAAATGGACGAACCCATCGTCTATAGTCGAAAAGAAGAGTGATAAGCGGTTTTTCAAACCAAAAAAGATTGTGATATTGTTTTTCTTTACTTTCTAAATCTAACTTCCAAAATTCTTGTTCTTGATAAGAGTCCGTGTTAAGGTTAAAGTTAAAGTGGAATTCATCCTTTGTTTTTTCTTTTCCATTCACTAGCGTTTCATTTATTTTGTGCGGATATTCTTCTTCTCGGTAATCGTAACCCAAGTCTTCTCGAGTTATTTGTACGTCGGGTTCTTCTTCATTTTCCTCCTCCTGGGAGGTGTTAGTGAACCTTTTCCAAATAAGAAGAGGTACAGTTGCAAAGGGCTTTCTGCCGAAATAGAATAGACAAGTGATAAATAAGAGAATATTAAAGAATTGAATCAGATTATCTTTAAATTCTAAAATAATGTACCTATTAGGTTTAATGTAATTACTTTGCCATATCCAGAATACGACTAATTGAAGCCACTTAATAAAAAGTATTTGGATAATGAACAAACTAAAAAAAGCACCTGTTATAAATAAGATCTTGTCGTTGCATCGAAACATATAAATGTTGAGTAATCTGGCTAGTGTTGAACTTGGTAAAACAAAATGGTTGAGTAGTTGAAAAACTATATTATTCAGTATTATACATTGAATGTTGAGCTTACGTATTGATGGATTTCTAGTAGTAGATACATAATCTACAAAATCCCTGTTATTGTTCCAGAAGAAATTCAAAAAAAGATATG